TACCCTGAGTTAAGGATATTGTATAAAAAGTATCTATGTAACCACGATTATATGACCAATCATATATCCCATTTCTTATTCTGTCCCCTAAAATTCTATTAGGACCTCTTTTAGAAAACGAATTTAGTAAGTTCAAATTTTGTAAAGATGAATAAATAGGCTTATATAAAAAAGACGCTATAAATATTCCGAAAAAAGCTATACTGACAGAAAAACTTGCATTTGTCACAAATTCATACCAATCCACCGAATTATTTGAATTCGGATGTAAAAGGTTTATAGACGGATTTAACAATTTAGATAATATATCCAAATGAATTTCTTCTTGATTAAAAGCAAAGGGAATTCCTACGACCCCAACAAACAAAGTAAATAGCACTAATATAACCATAGAAAATAACATGGTATTGTCCGATTCATGAGGATAAGAGAAAGTATTTTTAGTGACAAAATGAGTAATAGTAATAAAAGGGCGTATCCTGTTTTTTCCATTACCATCAATTTGATATGTCTTATTCGAAAAAAAAGAAGCCCTTTCATTATTATTCATTGTCAATAAACTTAATAAAAAAAAATGATTTTTAATCGTTTTTGGCACTTCTTTTCCCCATAGAGATATTGAATAGCAGGAACTACTTTTTTGACCATTGTAATTTTGAAAATGAACATTGAAATGTCCCTCAAAAGTAAGTAAATAGATTCGAAACATATAAAATGCGGTTAATCCTGCTGTGGAACAAGCTATTATTGCGAAAATAGGTGAATACAACCAACTATCATTAAGAATTTCATCTTTGGACCAAAAACAAGCAAGGGGGGGAATACCACAAAGAGAAAGTGTACCTACTAAAAAAGCAGTTTTTGTAATTGGTACATGCTTTTTTAAACCTCCCATAAGAACCATATTCTGACTTTTATCTGGAGAATATCCAACAATAGCTTCCATTGAATGAATAATTGATCCGGATCCTAAAAACAACAATGCTTTTGAATAAGCATGAGTAATCAAATGAAATAAAGCGGCTCGATAAGACCCCATACCTAGAGCTAACATCATATAACCCAATTGAGACATTGTAGAATAAGCTAAACCTCTTTTAATATCTTTTTGAGCAAGAGCTAAAGTAGCTCCTAATAATACTGTTATTATACCTATTAAAGATATGAAATTCATTATGTAAGGTATGATTATAAAAAGAGGAAGAAGTCGAGCTACAAGAAAAATGCCCGCTGCTACCATAGTAGCGGCATGTATAAGAGCCGAAATGGGAGTAGGGCCTTCCATGGCATCAGGTAACCATACATGAAGGGGGAATTGTGCCGATTTCGCAACTGCACCTGCAAATAAAAGAAAGGCACACAAAGTAAGAAATAAAAAAGGAACCTCATTATTATAAATCAAGTTATTCAATATTTGGAACAAATCCCGAAATTCAAAACTACCGGTTATCCAATAAAGACCTAAAATTCCTAATAATAAACCAAAATCGCCTACACGATTCGTTACAAAGGCTTTTTGACAAGCAGTCGCCGCACTAGGTCGTGTGAACCAAAAACCTATTAATAGATAAGAACACATTCCAACTAATTCCCAAAAAATATAAATTTGTATCAAATTTGAACTAGTAACTAATCCCAACATGGAAGTATTGAAAAAACTCATATAAGCAAAAAATCTCAAATATCCTTGATCATGAGACATATAATTGTCACTATAAAAAAGAACCAAAATTCCAACAGTAGTAATTAATATTAACATAATAGAAGTAAGTGGATCTATTAAGTGACCGAACTCTAAAGAAAAATCATTATTAATGGTCCAAGACCATACATATTGATAGATAAAACTTCTATTTATTTGCTGAATAGATAGATAGACCGAAAGTATCATAACTATACTTAACAAGAAAATACTAGGAAAAGCCCACATACGGCGAAGATTTTTTGTTGCCGTTGGAAAAAGTAGAAGTCCCACTCCTATTAACATAGGAACTGGAAGTGGAATGAAGGGGATAATCCATGAATATTGATATGTATATTCCATAAAAAAACCTTTTTATTTTTAATTAATTCTTTATAATTCACCGGCTCTTATATCTTTTTATAGGTTCAATAAAAAATCAAGATATGGAATACTTAAATAGAATTTTCTATTCCTAATTATTCTGAATCTTTCTTCTTTAACCAATATTTCAAATATTCAAATCAAGAAGTTAGAATTGGTCAAATGATATGAATATGATCAAGTTACTATTTAAAATGAAATAAGACAATAATTCATTTTATTAATATTGAATATTAAGTAAAATCTTTATGAAAATGAAGAAAAAAATTCAATTATTATTACGTATTACGATAATTTATATGCATAGAGCAAATAATTACACCAAAATCGAGTAGTTAATACATTACTTTATTTTGATAGAACTAATAGGATGGTCCATACCAAAACGGGCGCAATAAAAAAAAGAACTCGTTTTTTTTATTAGTTCGTTTATTCATAATCATTAACTAATTCATGATAGAACTGATTATACTCCATTCGAATAAAAGATATTTTTTTTTCTTTGTAGAAAACGCTAGAATATCCCACACTTTTCTTTCAATACCAGGGAGAAGAAATAGAATTAAAAGAAAAGACGAAATTACGAAATTACTAAGATAACTTTTAGAAAATCATGTATTCTTTGATTAACTACTAGTTTAATTCCAATTTTAAAATCAAAAAAATGTGTACTCATTCTTTTCTTTTTCTTTTGAGTTTGACCAACTAATAAAAAACTAAAGTAATTTCAGTAATTTGGAATTTGTTAGGTAAGGATTGGTTTTTTTTGAACTTTTCGGTGTATTTTGTTACATGTATAAATATAGCACGACGAAAATAGACAGAGATATAAAAAAAAGAAAAAATGGAATTGTTTGACCAATAGATGTCTTTCACATTCAACTAGAGAAATGAATAACTTTTTTTCAAATTTTTAATGGCAGTTCCAAAAAAAAGTACTTCTATATCAAAAAAACGTATTCGCAAAAACATTTGGAAAAAGAAGGTATATCGGGCAGCGTTGAAAGCTTTTTCCTTAGCGAAGTCTCTTTCTACCGGGAATTCAAAAAGTTTTTTTGTACGACAATTAAATAGTCAAACACTAGATTAACTAATCTTAATCTGAAAATGGTACTTTTTTTTTTAAAAAAAAAAAAAAGATACAAGGTTTCACTTTTTTTTGAATATGTTTTATCCGGTGGGGATTCTTATTTTCCTCATCGGTACAATTATCTGTCATATCATCATAATAAATAATAAAATTACAAAAAAAGTTTTTTCTTAGACAAAATGTTCAGTTCAGGCCAATATCGAATTAGTTTTCGAAATCCTAAAGAAAATTCTTTACATGACGAAAAACCAACCTAAGTCCTAAGGGTTAATATAAAGCTCTACAAATAGTTAAATAAAAAAATTTGGAATGTCACACTGTACTGTGATCCATAAAAAGACTTTTTTTGTTCATTGATAAAAAAAGTGCATCTTCGATTTTTAAAATCAGATAAATGAGAAATTAATAAAAAAAAAATGATAATAAAGATTTTTATGGGGAACGCTTCAATCCATATTGAAACGAAACGAGTTTTTTCTCATCACTTTGAATGAAAATGAAAAAAAAAATATGGAATTGACTCCTTCAATCTCGACGATTAAATAATAATAGATTATTATTATTTCGAGTACGCCGCTATGGTGAAATCGGTAGACACGCTGCTCTTAGGAAGCAGTGCTAGAGCATCTCGGTTCGAGTCCGAGTGGCGGCATGGCATCTTCTAAAACAAATGGAATAAGTCCTATAATAAATTCAATTCCTGATTTCAATTCCGTAGAATTGGTTTACCCCACTTTTTCATTTTAATAAAAAAAAATTTATGATATTTTCCACCTTAGAACATATATTAACTCATATATCCTTTTCGATCATTTCAATAGTAATTACTATTTTTTTGATAAGCTTATCGGTCGATGAAATCGTAGGACTATATGATTCGTCAGAAAAAGGCATGATAGCGACTTTTTTCTGTATAACAGGATTATTAGTCACTCGTTGGATTTATTCGGGACATTTCCCGTTAAGTGATTTATATGAATCATTAATTTTTCTTTCATGGAGTTTCTCCGTTATTCATATGGTTCCGTATTTTAAAAAACATACAAATTATTTAAGCACAATAACCGCGCCAAGTACTATTTTTACCCAAGGCTTTGCTACTTCGGGTCTTTTAACTGAAATGCATCAATCCGAAATAGTAGTACCTGCTCTCCAATCCCAATGGTTAATGATGCATGTAAGTATGATGATATTGGGCTATGCAGCTCTTTTATGTGGATCATTATTATCAGTAGCTCTCTTAGTCATTACATTGCGAAAAGCCATAAGGGTTTTTAGTAAAAAAAACAATTTTTTAAATGAGTCATTTTCCTTTGTCGAGATCCAATACATGAATGAAAGAAGCAATGTTTTACTAACCACTTCTTTTTGTTCTTCTCGAAATTATTACAGGGCTCAACTGATTCAACAACTAGATCAGTGGAGTTATCGTATTATTAGTCTAGGGTTTATCTTTTTAACCATAGGTATTCTTTCGGGAGCAGTATGGGCTAATGAGGCATGGGGGTCATATTGGAATTGGGACCCAAAGGAAACTTGGGCATTTATTACTTGGACCCTATTTGCGATTTATTTACATACTCGAACAAATAAAAATTGGGAAAGTTTAAATTGCGCAATTGTGGCTTCTATAGGCTTTCTTATAATTTGGATATGCTATTTTGGGGTTAATTTATTAGGAATAGGATTACATAGTTATGGTTCATTTAATTTACATTAAGATCTAATTAAATTTAAATTCAAAAAAATCCCGACAAATACAAACATAGAACAAGCCAAGCCTATATAGAAATAGAATAGAAAAATAAGTAAGAATAGAAGATAAGAAAACTTCCTACTTCATGT